CAATTCTTTATTCTTACATTAAAGAATGAATCAAATCTCCCCAAGTAGGATTCGAACCTACGACCAGTCGGTTAACAGCCGGCCGCTCTACCACTGAGCTACTGAGGAACAAGGGGGGATTCGACCTCTTAGAGTTCAACTCCCGTTCTCAACCCATGAACAATATGAGTCCGAAGCTTCTTTCGTAACTCCCATAATTTCTTCGTAGTGGCTCCGTTCCATGCCTCATTTCATAGGGAAGCCAAAAGTGGCTCTATTTCATTCTATTTCACTTCCTAGCACTTCCTATCATTTAATATCCATCCCTTTGGTCTTATTGACATAAGAGATGTCATTTATAGTCTATCTCTTTCTATATATGGAAAGTCAAGAAATTCTCATCGAAACATCGAGAAATTGTGCATATAGAAAACTCTAAAGAAAGAAAAAAAGGAGACCCATGCCATGATTTTAAAATCTTTTCTATTTAGTAGTCTAAGTTTCTCAATGAGGATAATTAATTCGGTCGTTGTGGTCGGACTCTATTATGGATTTATGACCACATTCTCCATAGGTCCCTCTTAGATCTTCTTTCTCCAATCTTGGATTAGGGAAGAAGGAGATATTCGCGACTACTGGCGGGGTTTCATTATGGGGCAGCTCATGATCTTCATATCGATCTATTATCCACCTCTGTATCTATTCTTTCTTAGCTAAACGGGTGGAGGATCCACCCAATTTATATCATGGACTCAAAAAACGGATCCGAATTTGACTGAAATGCACGATCTTCACAGGTATCACTTTTCACGATACCTAAAAGGTGGAATAGGGATTTTCGAACCATTTCCTATAAGAGAATGGTTTCCATTACTTTGAGAAATGGATTCTTATATCAAACTATAGCTATTGCATTAAATAAGAAAAGAAACTAATAGAAGTCGAAGACGCGGAATGGTAGTGAATAGAGAGAAAGATTCTTCTGATTTTCTTGTTCCTGAAAATATTCTATCTATCTCCTAGACGCCGTAGAGAATTGAGAATTTTCATGTCTTTCAATTCTCGTACTCGTAATTGGAAAGTTACGGAAGGAGACCCATCATTTTGCAATGAAAACAACATATAAAACTCTGGACAATTTCGAAATCAGGCCGAGCGTCTTAATACATATGCAAAAAAATTCATTATTGGCCCACCATTGATTAGAAGATTTAGCTTGTATGAATCGCTATTGGTTTGATACGAATAATGGCAATCGTTTCAGTATGTTAAGGATACAGATGTATCCACAATTCATTTAGAGTTACTTAATAGCCTATTTCTTATACCATATCTCTATCCCGTGAAATTCTCGAGCCGAAAGATGGATGCATATGCTGTGTTTCATTTTGCTAAATGATATCAATTAAATGGTGTATCAATTCCATAAATTGGATATAGCAATAAATAAATCAGCAAAATTCTTTCTAATATTTTAGATAGAAGAAATGTTTCTTCTATCTAAAATATTAGAAAGAATGTACTCTTCTATCCAAATCTAATTTGCATCGATAAAATAAATCCAAATTCCAGCAGTAGATGAATAATTGCAAATTTTTGTGTGTACGAGATTAGAATAACTTCAAAATAACTGACATAATTTTTTATTTTTCCTGATCAGAAAAATATATGAAAAAGAAAGGAGGTAGAAAAATTTTGGGATTTATGGTTAAAGAAGAAAAAGAAGAAAACAGGGGTTCTGTTGAATTTCAAGTATTCAGTTTCACCAATAAGATACGGAGACTTGCTTCACATTTGGAATTACACAAAAAAGATTTTTCATCGGAAAGAGGTCTACGAATACTTTTGGGAAAACGTCGACGTTTGCTGGCTTATTTGGCAAAGAAAAATAGAGTACGTTATAAGAAATTAATCAGTCAGTTGAATATTCGGGAGCAGTAATTTAATCGTTCTAATTTTTTTCTTATTTTCTTAGTAGTCTTATAGTAGTCTTAGATTTTGCATTTTGATGAGCCTCGTTTTGAGGAATTCATGGAATAATCCATTTTCATGGAATAATGAATTAAGGATATGAGTCTACCGCTTACAAGAAAAGATCTCATGATAGTCAATATGGGCCCTCAACACCCATCAATGCATGGTGTGCTTCGACTGATCGTTACTCTCGATGGTGAAGATGTTATTGATTGTGAACCCATATTAGGCTATTTACACAGAGGAATGGAAAAAATCGCGGAAAACAGAAGGTAGAGTGGAGGAAGTAGATAGAAAGATGGTAGAAGAGGGTAGGAAGGGGGAAGGGATAGATAGTATTAACAATACTCTATAGCTTAGTTAGAATAAAATAAAACGATACTTTTTTTTTTTTTAAGAATAATAAAACAAATTCCCCCTCCTCCTACATATTTAATTTCTTCTCCTATACAAAAACTAACAAGACCCACTCCATTGGTAATTCCATCAATGATACCCTTATCGAAAAACTCCGTTAGTTCGGTTAATCCTCTTATACCGAGAGTAAAGACCCTAGTATAAAAAATATCCATATAACCGCGATTATATGACCAACTGTATATCTTTTTTTTTACTTGATCTAAAAAGAAAAAGTATTTTTTCGGACTTTCCTTGTAAAAGGAATTTATTAAATCCAAATTCTGAAAAAAAGAATAAGGGGATCCATATAAGATATATGCTATGAATAAACCAAAGATAGCTAGACTTACAGAAGAAATAGCATTAGTAATAAATTCATATGAATTTATAGAAGAATTAGAACTTTCTTGAGTCAAGTTTATTGAGGCAGTTAACCACTTTGATAATAGGGTTAACTCCGCTATTCCATTATCCATTGCTCCATTATCAAAAGAGATTCCTATAAATCCAATGAATAAAGTAAAAAGCAGTAATATCAGAAGAGGAAATAACATAGTATTTCCCATTTCATGCGGATAAGCAAAAGTGTTTTTAGCCCCAAAGGACGTACTAAAGTATCCTATTCTATTTCTTGTATTACCTTTAATTTTGGGTCTATTTTGTGAAAAAAAAGCAACTCCATTCTTTGTTGTTGATAAAATGAAATCCCTATTAACTCTTTTGGGTATCTTTTTTCCCCATAAGGATATTGAATACAAGTAACCCTCTTTAGTGGTACTGTAATTTTGAAAATGAACACGCAAATACCCATCAAATGTAAGTAAATATATCCGAAACATATAAAAGGCAGTTAATCCTGCAGTAAAGGAGGCTATTATTCCAAAAAAGGGCGAATACAACCAACTATTACTAAGAATCTCATCTTTGGACCAAAAGCAAGCAAGAGGTGGAATACCACAAAGAGAAAGTGTACCCCATAAAAAAGTTGTTCTTGTAATTGGAATGTATTTTCTTAAACCGCCCATAAGAACCATATTCTGACTTTTTTCTGGTGAATATCCAACAAGAGGTTCCATTGAATGAATAATGGATCCAGATCCCAAGAACAATAAAGCTTTTGAATAAGCATGAGTGATCAAATGAAATAAAGCAGCTTGATAAGAACCTATACCTAGAGCTAACATCATATAACCCAATTGAGACATTGTAGAATAGGCTAAGCTTCTTTTAATATCTCTTTGAGCAATAGCTAAAGTAGCTCCTAAGAAAAGTGTTATTGTACCTACTAAAGAAATTAAAGTCATTATCAAAGGTAGAGATATGAAAAGAGGAAAAAGCCGAGCTAGAAGAAAAATCCCGGCAGCAACCATAGTTGCTGCGTGTATAAGAGCCGAAATGGGAGTGGGTCCTTCCATAGCATCTGGTAACCATACGTGAAGAGGGAATTGTGCAGATTTCGCAACTGCACCAAGGAATAATAAAAAAGCACACAAAGTAGTAAGTAAAGAGTTAATTCCATTATTAGGAATCCAGTTATTAGCTATTTTGAACAAATCCCTAAACTCTAAACTACCTGTTATCCAAAAAAAACCTAAAATTCCTAATAATAAACCAAAATCTCCTACACGATTAGTTACAAAAGCTTTTTGACAAGCACTCGCGGCGATCGGTCGTGTAAACCAAAAGCCTATCAATAAATAGGAACACATTCCCACGAGTTCCCAAAAAAAATAAATTTGTATCAAATTGGAGCTAGTAACCAATCCCAACATAGAAGTAGTGAAAAAACTTATATAAACAAAAAATCTCAAATATCCTTCATCGTGAGACATATAACCATCACTATAAATAAGAACCAGGATTCCTACAGTAGTAATTAGTATTAACATAATAGAAGTAAGTGGGTCAATCAAGTATCCAAATTCTAAGGAAAAATCATTATTGACGGTCCAAGACCATAGGTACTGATAGATAGAACTTCCATTTATTTGTTGAATAGACAGTTGAATGGAGAATACCATAGCTATACTTAAGAATAAAACACTAGGAAAAGCCCATATGCGACGAAGATTTCTTGTTGCTGTCGGAATAAAAAAAAGGCCAAACCCCATTGACATAATAACTGGAAGTGGGAGAAGAGGGATTACCCATGCATATTGATATGTATGTTCCATAAGAAAAGAAATTGCAATTTTTACTTTAATTTTTCTATAAAATAAAATTGTTTCCGATTCACCAAACCAATTCTTATCTCTTTCTGAAGGAATAAATAAAAAGAATAAGCAAAAATGAAGAATGGGTTTAATTGATTAAATTAAAAAAGTTAATCAAATAACTTCGTTACCTAGTTATTACCTAAATAAGGATATTTATTAAAATAAAAAAAAAAGGTTGCATTTTTTTACTTTCTATTAATTTTAATATTTCTTTAAACAAAGATGAAACAGCTCTCCTGTTTCGTACCTGATTAATGGAATCCCAATAAAAGAAAACCCATGTTTATAATAAATTATCAAATAGTCGTTACTTCATATAGAACTGAAATCCTAATGACTATAATTACCTAAGTTTTAGAATGCCTTGTTTAAGAGACATGGAATACTATTCTGAACTTAATTAACTATTTTAATTTTCCCTTCTTTTTATCCACTCGTCTTATATAGGGGATAGGCTTCCATACCATATATCTATATATAGAGTATACTTTACTATATAAATATCTATAAATAGATTTAAACAGAAAACCTTTCTATATATTCTATATTATTAAAACAAAGTATAAAATATATACGGAAAAAAATTTACTGAAATTCTTGTCTTATCCAGATAAGACAAGAATTTCAGTAAAAAATAATTCAGAATTTCAGTATCTTTCAATATCTAAGTATAAATACCAAAGATGTCTTTCACATACAACTAGAAAAAAGTAATTTCCTTTTTGAATGGCAGTTCCAAAAAAACGTACTTCAATGTCAAAAAAGCGTATTCGTAAAAATATTTGGAAGAAAAAGACTTATTTTTCCATAGTACAGGCTTATTCTTTAGCAAAATCAAAATCATTTTCGAGTGGCAATGAGCATCCAAAACCAAAAGGTTTTTCTGGGCAACAAGCAAACAAAAGAAAGAACCAGGATGAAACCAAGTAATTAAGGAAACAACATAGAAGACTCAAAATAACCAAACAAAACATTCAGGAGAACAAACACATCCTAGACCCGCAAGAGGCAACAAAAGCACTAGTAAACTGTGTGCTAAGTATTCTTTTCCTATCAAAGAACTTTTTTTTATAATAGAATTCTCATAAAAACGAGGATTCTATTATAAAAAGTAGACTATTCTTGCAATAGGACTTACAACCTCTACCTAATCTTATCCAAAATTCCCATATAAATGGGTTTAGGACTGGTACGTCATATTAATAAGAGTGTAAAGGCTTTCATTCTATCAATTTTTCTAAAATACAAAATGCATTTCATTGTAGTTAATGATGAACTTCTAATGTTCCTAAATTCTATGGCTTCTCCCAGTCTCGACGATTCACGATAAAATAACTATTATTCTTTTAAGTTAACTATTATTTAAAATTAGCCGCCATGGTGAAATTGGTAGACACGCTGCTCTTAGGAAGCAGTGCTCAAGCATCTCGGTTCGAATCCGAGTGGCGGCATTCTTGAAAAAGAATACAATAAATTAGAAAATGGATTCAATTCGAAATTTCCAATTTTGTAATGGGACCTTATCGTTATGCTATTTGCAACTTTAGAACATATACTAACTCATATCTCTTTCTCAACCATTTCAATTGTGATTACGATTCATTTGATAACCTTATTAGTTCGTGAACTTAGGGGATTACGTGATTCGTCAGAAAAAGGAATGATAGCTACTTTTTTCTCTATAACAGGATTTTTAGTCTCTCGTTGGGTTTCTTCGGGACATTTTCCATTAAGTAATTTATATGAGTCATTGATCTTCCTTTCATGGACTCTGTATATGCTTCATACTATTCCTAAGATACAGAACTCGAAAAATGATTTAAGCACAATAACTACGCCAAGTACTATTTTAACGCAAGGCTTTGCCACGTCGGGTCTTTTAACTGAAATGCATCAATCCACAATACTAGTACCTGCTCTACAATCTCAGTGGTTAATGATGCATGTCAGTATGATGTTACTAAGCTATGCAACTCTTTTGTGTGGATCCTTATTATCCGCCGCTCTTCTAATCATTAGATTTCGAAAGAATTTCGATTTCTTTTCACTAAAGAAAAATGTTTTTCTTAAAACATTTTTCTTTAGTGATTGAATATTTTATGCAAAAAGAAGTGCTTTAAAAAACACCTCTTTTCCCGTATTTCCAAATTATTACAAATATCAATTAACTGAGCGTTTGGATTCTTGGAGTTATCGTGTCATTAGTCTAGGGTTTACTCTTTTAACCGTGGGTATTCTTTGTGGAGCAGTATGGGCTAATGAGGCATGGGGATCCTATTGGAATTGGGATCCTAAGGAAACTTGGGCATTTATTACCTGGACCATATTTGCAATATATTTACATAGTAGAAAAAATCCAAATTGGAAGGGTACGAATTCCGCACTTATAGCTTCAATAGGATTTCTTATAATTTGGATCTGCTATTTTGGTATCAATCTATTAGGAATAGGTTTACATAGTTACGGTTCATTTACATTAACACCTAAATAATTACATAAAATAAAACCATCATGAAATGCAGGTTTTTACTTTTATGTTTTATTTGAGAACCCCTTGAACGCCTTCTCAAAGGGTTCTCAAAAATTTCGAGATAGATCTAATTAGACTTCTTCATTAATAGACCGGACTGGTAAAAAACCTAATTAGGAATAATAAATGGATACGAGAGCCTCCACCCTGTCAATGGATAGGGAGAGAACAAAATCTGGATAAATACCAATTCCTATTACTGGTAAAAAGATACAGATTAAAATAAAGAGTTCTCGTGGTCCAGAATCCACAAAATTTGCGTTTGGAACATTAAATAGCTTGTATCCATAGAACATCTGGCGTAACATAGATAATAAATAAATAGGAGTTAATATCATTCCTATTGCCATTACAAAAGTAATTAGCATTTTTGGCATTAACAGAAATTTTGGACTAGTAATTAGGCCAAAAAAGACTACTAATTCTGCGACAAAACCACTCATTCCTGGTAAGGCAAGAGAAGCCATTGAAAAGCTACTAAACATAGTAAAAATTTTTGGCATTGGGATAGATATTCCTCCCAGTTCTTCGAGATAAACAAGACGCATTCTATCAGAAGCCGTTCCTGCCAAGAAAAAAAGTGTAGCACCAATAAATCCATGGGATAATATTTGTAAAATAGCTCCATTGAGTCCAATGTTGGTTATGGAACCAATTCCTATAATTATGAAACCCATGTGAGATACAGAGGAATAGGCTATTCTTTTTTTGAAATTTCGTTGACCAAGAGAAGTTGAAGCTGCATAGATTATTTGGATCGCTCCTATTATTACTAACCAGGGCGAAAATAGATAATGAGCATGAGGTAACAATTCCATGTTGATCCGAATCAATCCATATGCTCCCATCTTTAATAAGATTCCCGCTAAAAGCATACATGTACTATAATGCGCTTCCCCATGGGTATCGGGTAACCACGTATGTAGGGGTATAATTGGCAATTTGACAGCATAAGCAATAAGGAAGCCAAAATATAAAAGTATTTCCAAGGTTGCAGGGTATGATTGATTAATTAATCTTTCCAAATCTAATCCCAGTTCGTTGGAACCATAACCATATAAGCCCATACCCAGAACTCCGATTAAGAAAAAGATGGAACCGCCTGCAGTATACAAAATAAACTTTGTAGCTGAATATAGACGCCTCTTTCCCCCCCACATGGATAAAAGTAAGTAAACAGGAATTAATTCTAACTCCCACATGATAAAAAAAAGTAAAAGGTCTCGCGAAGAAAATAATCCTATTTGACCACTATACATTGCTAGCATCAAGAAATAGAATAATCGCGAATTCCGAGTAACTGGCCAAGCTGCTAAAGTAGCTAAAGTAGTGATAAATCCTGTCAATAAAATAGATCCTAATGAAAGTCCATCGATTCCCAATCTCCAGTGGAAATCGAAGATATCTATCCATTTATAATCCTCCTTTAATTGGATTAAAGGATCCTCCAGTTGGAAATGATAGCAGAATGCATATTATGTCATTAGAAGGAATTCTAATAAACAAATGGATATAGTATACCACCTAACTATTTTGTTTCCCCTATGAGGTAAAAAGAAAATTAATGAACCTGCAAATATCGGCAAAACAACAAGTATTGTTAACCAAGGAAAATAACTCATGATAAAGTGGTAAAGACAAGATACGTTTTGACCAGAAAAGCCCGTGCTCGATTATTTCGAGCACAGGCTTCTTCGGTAAAGAGGAATCAGACGATTCAAATGAAGTTTTTTGTAACGTATCAATAAGATAAAGCCATGCTACGGGTTGTTTCAGGCCCTAAATAAACGCGTACACTTAAAAAATCCGTCGGGCAAGCGGATTTGCATCTCTTACAACCCACACAATCTCCAGTTCTCGGGGCAGAAGCTATTTGCTTGGCTTTACATCCATCCCAGGGTATCATTTCTAATACATCTGTTGGACAAGCTCGTACACATTGAGTGCATCCTATACATGTATCGTAAATTTTTACGGAATGTGACATTGGATCTATAAATTTTTCTTTTCAACATAAAAATTTTCGATCTGGTAAAAATAAAATTAGTATTATATGAGTAATATGTATTGTAGACACCAGACGAAGCAATGGTTTATCCAAACTTCAAAAATAGTAATCTATTTTTGAATCCGTTTGTGAGAAAGCGTGAAAAGAGCCAAGAGACTTGAATTTTTGACTTCAACAATCAGAATTATACTAATTGTACATATGAATTCGAATTAGCCAATAAATTGGCTATCCTCTTTTCAATATAAATTATTGCAATATTGAAATTGCAATATCAATGAATTAAAAAAATTCCTTTAAGTTAAAAAAGAATACTATGCAATAACCTACTTAAAGAGAATTTATATTCTCAAATAATACTAAGAAAATAGTATAGTATTGATTTCTATTCATCTTAATATTCAATATTGTTATATGTGCGCCTTTGTTTAGAGGATTGTATGTCTACTTAATTAAAAAGTCCAATTATTCCATAGTCTAATTATTCAATAAATTAGATTGATTGATACGAGTTGATTTCCTATTACGATGGATAGAAGAAAGAATGGATAGTCCAATAGCGGCCTCAGCAGCCGCAAGGGCTATCACAAAAATTGCGAAAATGTCTCCTTTTAATTGGCGACTATCAAATAGATCAGAAAATGTTACGAGATTTAGATTAATTGAATTAAGTATAAGTTCAAGACATATTAGAGCTCTAACCATGTTTCGGCTTGTGATCAATCCATAGATACCACTGCAAAATAAATAGACACTCAAAAAAAGTACAGACTCAAACATCATAATTAACTCCTTATCAATCCCGATTCATTTCAATATGAGGACAAGAAATGAACCGATTAATTATTACAATAGAAACAATACACAACAAAAGAGAAAGAAAGAAGTATTTGGTGGGCGGGTAGATGGGTTTTTAACTAATCAAATTGTGATCTTTAGGTATTTATTTAGATTTGCATTCTATATTTTACTCTTCTAGTTTCTATGCGACCATTAGTATTCCCTATAAAGAAACTAGAAGATTATGAAATGAATTCAAACGGAAGATAAAAATCGGTTGCTAAATGAATCCCCATTTGTTGAACATTATTTATGAGACCCTGTTCTACTATTTGGTTTGATCTTGTCGTCCAAAGAATTCCATACCATGATGTATCTGGGATAGTAGTCATTAGTGAAAAAACAATAGTTATACAAACGATTGAAGTGAACCCATCCCCAATAGTCCAATAATTCTTATCTTTAGAACATTCTGAGCCATTTACGAACATGACAGCGAATATGATCAAGACATTTATGGCTCCCACATAAATAAGAAGTTGTGCCACAGCTACAAAGTAGGAATTTAATAAAAAATAAAATAAGGATATACAAACAAGAACTAATCCCAACGAAAAGGCAGAATAAATGGGGTTGGTAAGTAATACTACTCCTAGACCTCCTAGTAGAAGAACAAAGCCCCCAAATAGCATAAGAATCTCATGTATTGGTCCAGGTAAATCCATTATGGATAAAAAGAAATTAAAATAGTATAAAATTTTTCATGAACTGACTAAAACTAAAGGATTCAAGGAAGTAAAAAGGGATTAGGATATTTTAATAACAAAAAAAAATATGAGTTTAGTAATCAGTAATAGTTCTCGAATTCGACGATTTCTCTTCGTCTATTTTATTTTCAGTCGAATTCCTAATTGTTTGAATTGTGTAATCTTCCATTATGGAGATGGGTAACCGGCTTAAAGCAATTTGATTGTAATTCAATTCATGACGATCATAAGTAGAAAGTTCATATTCTTCAGTCATTGATAAACAGTTTGTCGGACAGTACTCAACACAATTGCCACAAAATATACAAACTCCGAAATCAATACTATAATTAAGCAACTGTTTCCTTTTAATATCCTTTTTAAATCTCCAATCCACAAGGGGTAGATCTATCGGACATACCCGAACACATACTTCACAAGCAATACATTTATCAAATTCAAAGTGGATTCGCCCCCGGAAACCCCCCGGTGTAATTGATTTTTCATTAAGGGTATGAATCGTTATAAGTAAACGATTTGTGTGGGATAAGGTAGTTATGAAACCTTGACCCATGTACCTTGTAGCACGTATTGTTTGTTGACCATAACTCATGAACCCAGTTATCATAGGGAACATATTCATTCTATATCTATGAAAAAGATATGTTTCTTCTCTGTTGACAGAGCCTTGTGTGAAATATCTACTGTATGTATATTTCTTATAGTGAACAGTGGGAGAAGTGTTATAAGAGATGCCCCAAGAAATAGTTAGAAGAAATTCCATCCAGATTAATAACTGATCCATTCTCATCCTGGGTAAAGTCCATCTTATCGTGATAGAAATGAAGAGAAATAAATAAGCTTTAGTTAATGTAATAAAGATACCCATTGTTATTTCCAAAATTCCAACTGCGTTATTCATTTTGAAAAAATCAAAAAAGGATATATAGGGAATAGATAAATCCCACCCACCTAAGTAGAGAACTGTTACAAATAAAGAGGAAACTAATAAATTTAGGTAAGAAACAAGATAAAATAAAGCATATTTTATACCGGAATATTCGGTTTGATAACCTGCTACTAATTCTTCCTCCGCTTCTGGTAAATCAAAGGGTAATCTTTCACATTCTGCCAAAGTAATTAAATTAGAAAAACCAGAAAAACCTATAGGCTGGCGCCAAATATTCCATCCAAAAAACCCATATTTAGACTGTGCTTCAACTATATCAACTGTACTTGAACTGTTAGATAATCATAGTCGATGATAACATCACAGTTCCCACCGCTATTCCAAAACCGTACATGAAACCTTAGCTTCATACGGCTTCTCTATGATCAGAAAAAAAAGAAGACTGTTTCGTTTCGTTATTAGCCTCCGGAGCGTAGATAGAATTAGGGAAAATAAAATATATTGAAAAGTCCTAAATTAGACCAAAGGAATTCTGTCTGCTAGAATAAAAAAAAGCGCTTCCTTAATTGATCTCATCCTTTATAATATAAGAAATTTTTTTCTTTGTTCAGTAATAACTTAATCTTGGAATAAAACACTTGTTATAGTAATTAAATTAATAAATGAAAAGATTTAAGGCATTAGTTTATAAGGAATTCTGTATGAATATGTATTAGAGGAAGGAATATTCCAATTTTTTGGGATTGCTCTCCATATCTTTTGTCCTACTCTTCTTTCCCTGGGTAAGGGGGTATTTAAAAATAAAAAAGGGAGAAAGGGGTTAATTCGTTTCTTTAGAGCCCATTTTCTTTAACAAGGGAATAGGAATAGTACTCTGGATCGGAATCTGAAGAAAGTACTACTTGATAATTTCCACAAATTTCAAGTCCTTATTATGATTCCTTTTATGGGGAAAAATCTCTAATGTCTTAGATTCTCCATTACTAATCCTTTATGTACTTTAGATGTTTCTAACCCTTCACTAACTTTTGATGGATTCTTCTTATTATTATAAGTTATAGTAATAACTAGAAATGTTCTAGTAATGGAATTCCATATTGCGAATCCTTTATTCTTGCCTGCTTCAAGATATGATGACTAATTTAAAAAATCAACCTTGGGATAAAGAGTTTATACTGTCTTATGTTTACTTCAACTTTTTCTTGTACCGTAGGAAATGAGATTTTTTATTTTTACTACAAATTTTTAAGCTGTTTTGTTTCACTCATATAGCTATCTAGTTTAAATTATCAACCCGAATACAGAATAAGAAAAGGAAGATAAATAGTTAATGGATTTTAGAGGAAAAGGATCCTATTTTAACGAATCACACGTAGAGATATTGCTAGCACACAAAAAGTTAATGGTATTTCATAACTAATGGATTGAGCAGCAGCTCGTAGACCGCCTGAAAAAGAATATTTATTATTTGAGCTATATCCTGCCATCAGAAGACCAATAGGAGCAATACTTGAAATGGCAATCCATAAAAAAACACCAATACTAAGATCGGCTAAAACAAAATGATATGCCAAAGGGATAACTAAAAAACTTAATAAAATTGATATGACTGCTATAGAGGGTCCAATGCTAAATAAAGGAATATCTCCTCGGGATGGTAAGATATCCTCTTTAAAAAGTAGTTTAGTCCCATCTGCTATAGCTTGAAGCAGTCCTAGGGGGCCAGCATATTCAGGACCAATACGTGGTTGTATCCATGCAAATATTTCTCTTTCTAACCATACAATTACAAATACCTCTATTGTAATTCCCAAAAGGAGGCCCAAAATGGGTAAAATCGATATGAGTCCATAGACTTCTTTTAATAATTCTGATTTCGAAAAAGAATTGATAATTTCTACTTCTACCCTATCTATTATCATTTCAACGATCAACTTCCCCCATAATGATATCTATACTACCTAATATCGTCATGATATCAGCCAATTTCATTTTTTTAACTAGCTGAGGAAGAATTTGTAAATTAATAAAACCGGGCGGACGAATTTTCCATCTCCAGGGGAAAAGACTATCATCTCCTACTAGATAAATTCCTAATTCACCTTTTGGGGCTTCCACTCTTACATAAAGCTCTTGCTTTGATAATTCAAAATTGGGTGAAGGTTTTTTACCAAGAAATTTATATTCAAAATCATTCCATTCGGAATTCTTTGCTTTCTTAAAGCGTCGGACTTCTAAATTCTCATAAGGGCCTCCAGGAATTTTTTCTATAGCTTGTTGAATTATTTTGATGGATTCCCTCATTTCACTGATTCGTACTAAATAGCGAGCTAACGAATCCCCTTCTTTTTGCCATTGGACTTTCCAATCAAATTGGTTGTAAGACTCATAAAGATCTACTTTACGAAGATCCCATTGTATTCCAGAAGCTCGTAACATTGGTCCTGATAAGCCCCAATTTACTGCTTCTTCGCCACTAATAAAACCTACTCCCTCAACTCGCTCTAAAAAAATGGGATTCTGTTTAATAAGTTGTTGATATTCACTAATTCCGCGTAAAAAATAATCACAGAAATCTAAACATTTATCGATCCATCCATAAGGTAGATCCGCGGCTACTCCTCCGATGCGAAAGTAATTGTGCATCATTCGCATACCTGTAGCAGCTTCAAATAGATCGTATATCAATTCTCTCTCTCTAAAAATATAGAAAAAAGGGGTCTGTGCCCCGAGATCCGCCATAAAAGGCCCAAGCCATAACAAGTGAGAAGCTATACGGCTCAACTCTAACATAATTACCCTAATATAGCTGGCTCTTTGGGGTATTTGAATATTCTCTAAGAATTCTGGTGCATTTACTGTTATTGCTTCCGTAAACATAGTAGCTAAATAATCCCACCGTGTTACATAAGGTAAGTATTGTATAATAGTTCTGTTTTCCGCGATTTTTTCCATTCCTCTGTGTAAATAGCCTAATATGGGTTCACAATCAATAACATCTTCACCATCGAGAGTAACGATCAGTCGAAGCACACCATGCATTGATGGGTGTTGAGGGCCCATATTGACTATCATGAGATCTTTTCTTGTAAGCGGTAGACTCATATCCTTAATTCATTATTCCATGAAAATGGATTATTCCATGAATTCCTCAAAACGAGGCTCATCAAAATGCAAAATCTAAGACTACTATAAGACTACTAAGAAAATAAGAAAAAAATTAGAACGATTAAATTACTGCTCCCGAATATTCAACTGACTGATTAATTTCTTATAACGTACTCTATTTTTCTTTGCCAAATAAGCCAGCAAACGTCGACGTTTTCCCAAAAGTATTCGTAGACCTCTTTCCGATGAAAAATCTTTTTTGTGTAATTCCAAATGTGAAGCAAGTCTCCGTATCTTATTGGTGAAACTGAATACTTGAAATTCAACAGAACCCCTGTTTTCTTCTTTTT